TAATACCTCCTAGAATTATTTATTCCCCACATTTCTAGTTCGTTCTATATACCCGCTTATTTATGCTAATCTCTATCCCAATTTTATTGCATTGAAATCTGGTATTATAGTAATACAGTCCTGTCAATTCAATTTGGCTAAAAAAACAAAGAAAGGGGTGGTAAAGCCATAAAATAAAATAGTCTTCTTCAAAGAAAAATCTACCTATTATGACTAAGAGTGCGATACAAGGGAGTCCCCGAAGTTCGTAGAAAAAGAGTAAGTAAATAAAAGGTTTTTCAGGATTGATTTTTTTTGATAATACAAAATTGACAACAAAAATTGTGTTCTTTTTACGAACCTGATGTCGATAAATCCGCGAGTCTAGAAATTCATTTCGGCCAATTGAACCTTCTCGAACTGTTTCTTTTTAAGAACCAAAAATATTTGTGCCAAAATAACAGATGCCAAGAAGACCAAAAGACCTTGGACACGTAATGGATCTTGAAGTACTATTTCTGCATCTCCCTGACCAAATCCACCCACATTAGGATTACTCGTTAATGGTTGATCCAATTTGATGGATTCACCCTCTGAAACAAGAACTTCTGGTCCTGGAGGGATAATATCAACCACTTGACGTCCATCCGATGGATCTGTTATGGTTATTTCATATCCCCCCTTTTCTTTTCGTATGATTTTGCTTACTATGCCCGCTCCTGTAGCATTATAAACTGTATTGTTACTCTTGCTTCCGTCGGGATAAATCTGACCCCTTCCCCTATTTCCTCCTACATATATAGGATATTTCAAGAAGTGAGCATCTTTCTTAGTGGTGGGGTCGGGGGAAAGAATAGGAAAGGCGATTTCACTATATTTCTGGCCGGGGACAGGCCCTATTACAAGAATATTTTTTTTATTAGGGCGGTAGCTCTGAAAAGATAAATTTCCTATCTTTTCTTTCATCTCGGGAGAAATACGATCGGAAGGAGCTAATTCAAACCCCTCCGGTAAAATAAGAACAGCCCCCACATTCAAACCCCCTTTCTTACCATTAGCAAGGACTTGTTTCACTTGCTTATCATAAGGAATTCGAACAACTGCTTCAAATACAGTATCAGGAAGTACTGCTTGTGGAACCTCAATATCAACAGGCTTATTAGCTAAATGGCAATTGGCACATACAATACGCCCGGTCGCTTCTCGTGGATTTTCATAACCCTGCTGCGCAAAAATGGGATATGCACTTGAAACGGATGTCCGAGTTATGATATATATCATGAGCGATACGGAAATAGATCGAGTAATATCTTCCTTTATCCAAGAAAAAGTATTTCTAGTTTGCATGGTCTAATCGTTGGTCTGAAAATTTCTACAATAAATTGGGTAGGTCGCTAGTATAGTTTCCTATCCACGATTCTGCTATTTATTGGAATCATTTTATTGGAATACTGTTGGAATACTATAGTATAAAAAATAAAAATAGTAGTCTAAAAATAGTATGAAAACCCCCCGGATAGAATGTTTTTAATACTTATGTAGAACTACAAAGTAAGAAACGTTCTAATTGGTGGTGGATCATTTATCAATCATTCATTGAATGATAAATAACTACAAGTGATGGAGATACACGATTTAAATACCGAAAAATCCAATATTTAAAAATAGTATCGAGAATAACTGGAAAAGTGGAAACAAGACCAGATATAATTTGATCATTATGACCAAATCCAAAATCTTTGTACACAGAACCGATCATTAGTTCCCAGCCGTGGGGTGAATGAAATCCGATACATAAATCAGTTAATAAAAGAATCGAAAAGGCTTTTACTGTATCACTTAAGTTATATAGGAATTCCTGAGCCCAAGAGTTAAGAATAACAAGTTCTTCATTACCTAAAATAGAATAACCACTTAGAATAACAAAACAGATTATATTTGTAGAGAAGTGTAAAATTGTATGGATACGATCCTCGTTGTGTATCTTGATTAATTGGATCGTTTCTTTGTGGATTCCTATAAGAAGCTTTTGTAGATATGTCTCCGAGTATTCCTTGATCATTTCTTCCAAGAAGAGGGTTTCTTCTAATTCTATGAACTTTTCCAGAATACTTTTTTCTTGAATATCATTCAAAAAAATTTCGGATTGGCCGATATTCGCCCAACTAATAACCCAAGATTCCATACTTTTAGTAAATGAAAGAGAAATCCACCAGGGCAGAAATATTATAGATGCAAGATACAAAAGAGGAGTTAATGCTTTCTTTTTTGCCATTTTCCGCCTGTTAATTTTTAATTAACCCACTCCATTTGTCGACTTTATGTGATCGAATATTTCTTTCAAACATGAGTTCTAGACAAGGCATCAAACCTATTCATCTATTTTATTTGTGATTTTGTTTTGAATCTAGAAAGAATACATAAATAGACTAAGACTCCACTTCGAATTCGACTGAATAAATAATACAAAATAGTGTTCTCAGATATCTCAATTCATCAAATTCCAAACAAATGTCTCCTTTAGATGAATGGACGCAAGAAGTACTTTAAGGAATGAATATTATTGAGATTTTGAAATGAAAGAACCCTTTATTCTAACAAAATATAGAATATTTCGAAAAAAAATTCCAACGATTCCCGATTCCCCATAGTCAAGAATAGAAAAATTGAGAAAAATATATTGTGATGGTCAAAAAAAAGAGCGGCAAAACAAGACAGAAATGGGCCAGTTATCATTATTAAGAAAACCCTTTTTTATTATTGGGTAGTTAAAGAACACAAATGAAAAGATAAAAAGGTCGATTAACAAAAAGAAAAGAATTTACAAGATATGGTTTGTCTACATTTAAAGTATCACTTAGTTATAGAAAAAACAGGATTCTTGCATTTTTCCCTCCTGCTGAGAAAGCATTCGTTCTTCAGCGCAGTTCCTTTCTCAAAATCAAAATACTTCAATTGGTACGCGCAAGAAATAGGCCAATTCCGCGGCTTTTTGTTCAATTTCTCGTGGAGTCAAATTCTCATCAGTACGGGTCAACGGAATAGCCCCCCGGCCTCTGATATCCATATAAAGGACACGACGAGCATAAATACCCTCTTTAACTTCTATTCGAACGGATTGAATATCTTTTATATGGAATCGAAGGAATATGCGACGATTTTTTCCAGGAAATCCCCAACGAAAAATACACACTATCCCTTCCTTTCTATCGAATCGATCATAACCACTACCTACATTCCAGGAAATTGTGCACCACAAATAGGAACTAATAAACAGACCCGCGATTCCATAGAAAGACATCACGATCCCCTGTGGAAAAAAAACGATTTGCTGAGACGGAACAAAAGATATCAAATTTCTACCAAGAAAACTGGAAGTTCCAACCAACAAGAATCCTAATGAACCTAAAAAAACGATAAGGGCCCAGCAAAAATTACTTAGTTTTCGAGACCCCGTTATAAGTTCTATCCATATACGTTCTGATCGCCAACTCATACTCCATCCCATTGCATTTTATTGAAATTGAGAGAATATCCCAAATGATTTTGACTTTACTTTTTTTGTTTCCGAATGCACTTTCATCAACTAGCACTAGTTTGATGTGAACTAGCACTAGTTTAATGGGAACTTTTAGGAGTAATTCATCAAATTGTTTAGATCTAAAATAATAACATACCCCTCATATGATCCCAATATACATATTGATATACATATAGATCCACCAACTTTACATTTTAATTTTTAGACATCCAGCGATCCTGATCTATTTGAAACTGGCTAGAATTCAGTTACCTATAGGTCATTTTCTGCAGGCATAAGAGCTTTTTCCTTTATGTTCGGCGGAAATCACATGTTCTACCATATTTTCTTTTCCGAAATAAATATCTGTGTTATGCTACAAGTCTAAGTTTCAAAAAAAAACGAATGAGATTGGGTCCCCTCAGATCTAAACAATCTTGTTTTTTTGAACATGAAGAAATAAAGAAGCCATTGCAATTGCCGGAAATACCAGGCCTACTAAAGGCACAAAAATAGAGGGAAAATTGAAAGTTGTCATAAAATGGGGTACCTCGATTTATTATTTGTACCTATTCTTCTTTTTTTTTTTTATATCATATTTTATATTTATACTAATTATAATTAATAATTGTAATTATTATGAATTCGTAGTTATTATGAATTCATTCAATTTGAAAATTCTTATTTAGAGATCTAAGTGAGTATATAGAATAAGTCCAAGGAATGTAGAACTAAATAAATGAACTTATTCATCTATCTACATGAAAGATACATATGATAATCCATTTGATTTTTGATTTTTCTTCGTTTTTTTGTGTTTTGTTCTTATCTTCAAATTTAATAAAGAAAAAGTTTCTTACAAATTCTCAAAAGATTCGTTAGAATGCGACACAACTGGGATTTTTAGTGAAAACGGGATTTTCGGGAGATGGAGAAAGATACAAAACTATATATCTATATTTTCTATATAAGATGAAATTCGTTTTATTTTCCTAATTTCACGAAAGGAAGAACTCACGTTTTTATCTTGTTGATAGAGACTTCTTAATTAGTAATCGGGAATCAGGTAAAAAAAGAGTTATCCGCTACTTTTGATTCTTTCTACAATTAGATCTTAGGTCGTCAAAGAAAACTCCCTTTTTAGTTACTTTGATTTCGATAAGCTAAGATTCGGATAAGCTAACTACTTGTTTTTGTTTGCTACAAATAAAATAATTGAACTTAGTGCGCTCTACTTGATTGAATTGGAATTCAAAGGAAAGAAGGCGTGGAACTTAAATAACTCACTCAGAACGCTTTTTAAAAGATTGCGCGGTACGATTAAGTCGAATAAGCCCTTCTGGAATAAATATTCAGCCGCTTGTGAACCTTCGGGTACTGTTTTATTCAATGTTTGTTCAATTACTCTTTTACCCGCAAATGCAATGTAGGAATTTGGTTCGGCAATAATAATATCTCCCAACATACCAAAACTAGCTGTTACCCCACCAGTAGTAGGAGA